AGATAAAATGGCTGATAATAGGTTGTAAATTGTAAATTTATATATAGATTTAAATATCTTTTTATCAAATTAAATTTTATATTCAAATATATGATATTAAATTGCAAATTTAAAGGTATTAATTTATTTAATTAAGATTTAAAAGAATATTTATTTTTAATTTTGAAGATTAATAGTTTTATAATTAACTTAAAATCTTAATTAATAAAAAATGATTGATCTAAAAAATAATCTAAAAAAATTTATAAATAAAATAATATTAAAGTTATTATTTTTTTTATTTTGAATAAATCATTTATTGAATAAGTTGAAATTGAATAATAAAAAATAAGTTAATTTTAAATAAAAGTATAAATTTAAAATTGCTGTTGTGATTAATATAATTAAAATTATAATTATTTTATTATAAATTAATGTTTTAATTAATATTCATTTTATTAAAAATCCTAATATAGGAGGTAATCCTATAATTGAAAAAATTAATATTAATATATTTAATTTAAAAAAAAAATTAAAGTTAAAGAATTTTAATTGATTAATATAATTAATTTTATATATTCATAAAATATAAATTATTAATATATTTAATATTGAATAAATTAAAAAGTAATTTATTCATAAATTTTCATTTATAGTAATTGCAATTAATATTCATGAAGAATTATTAATTGATGATATAGCTAAAATTTTTCGGATTGAATTTTGATTTATACCAAATAAATTATTTAAAGAAAGTAGTGTAATGATAAAAATTATTCTTTTATTAAGGTTTAAATAAGAAATTATAATTATGGGGGTAATTTTTTGTCAAGTTATTAATAAAAAGCAAGATATCCAGTTTAAGCCTTCAATTATAGAAGGTATTCATAAGTGAAATGGTATTAGTCTTAATTTTATTAATAAAGGAATAATTATTATTATATTAACTTGAATTATAAAGAATAAAGATTTATTAATTATAAATATTAATAGAATAATAGAAGCGAAAGCTTGAATAAGGAAATATTTTATGGTAGATTCAATTGAGTAAATTGATATTTTAAAGTTTAAAATTGGGATAAATGTAAAAAGATTTAATTCTAAGCCTATTCATATAGATAGTCAATTTGATGAGGAAATTGCTATTATTGATCTAAATATTATTAAAGTAATAAAGGTAATTTTTGTTAAATTTAAATTTATTAGAAAAAAAATTATTTATTTGAATTTTAATTTCATAAACTTGATAGTTTATTTTTCTAGTTTTATTTATTATATTTTATTGTTTTATGCATTTAAGATTTTGATTCTTAAGGATTAGTTTGATACTAAAAATATAATTATTTTAAAAATATTAGTTTTTAATTTTAAGGGTTAATTTATTGATTTTTTAATTAATTTAATTATTAAAATAAGAATTAAATTTTAGTTTAAATTTAATAGATTTAGAAAAAAGATATTTATTCTATATTTGAAGTATGAATCCAAAAGCTTAATTTTAGCTTATTTTTCTTATTAATTAAATTTTATTTAATAAAAGTATTAAATATACATAATTTACTCTATCAAAGTAATCCTTTATTCAGGCATTTTATTAAATTTTATATTAATTAAATGTTTATTGGTTTAATATTAGTTAAAAATAAAAAAAATTATTTTGTGAAATTTAATCCTAAAATATCGTGTTTTATTAAACCATACGTTTAAAAATTGTTAAAAGAGGGGGGCTATGCCCACCTCTAAAAAAAAGATGATAAAAGAGAATTAGAGAATAAGATAAAGAGAGAATAAAAGAAGTATATAAGAGATTTATTAATATATAATAGAATATACATCTATATATATAGTATATACATATATAATACCTTATTAATCGGTATTATCTCTTTATGTGATAATATATAGATATATATATATAAATCCTTATTAATCAGTACTATCTATATATTTATATATATCCATATATATATATAATATATATATGTATAATACCTTATGTATTAGTATTATCTATACATTCCTTATATATATATATATAGTATATATATATGTAAATTCTTATATAGTGTTATTAGTTCTATAATAGATATAGAGTATAGTATATACTTATATATTTATATATAAATCCTTATATATTGTACACATAGTTACGTAAAATAAGGGATAGCTAAGAAATAATGGGAAAGTTATAATTATAAATTTAAATGTGATTAAATTAGGATTCAAGAGATAAAATTGTTAATATAGGAGAGAATTTTTTAATTTAAAAGAATTTAATTTGAAGTTTATTGTGAATCTATATTTATTCATTAAATAGTCGATATTATTTTAAATATTTTGAGTTTAAAATAATAAAAGTAGTTAAAAATAAAAAAAATTATTTTGTGAAATTTAATCCTAAAATATCGTGTTTTATTAAACCATACGTTTAAAAATTGTTAAAAGAGGGGGGCTATGCCCACCTCTAAAAAAAAGATGATAAAAGAGAATTAGAGAATAAGATAAAGAGAGAATAAAAGAAGTATATAAGAGATTTATTAATATATAATAGAATATACATCTATATATATAGTATATACATATATAATACCTTATTAATCGGTATTATCTCTTTATGTGATAATATATAGATATATATATATAAATCCTTATTAATCAGTACTATCTATATATTTATATATATCCATATATATATATAATATATATATGTATAATACCTTATGTATTAGTATTATCTATACATTCCTTATATATATATATATAGTATATATATATGTAAATTCTTATATAGTGTTATTAGTTCTATAATAGATATAGAGTATAGTATATACTTATATATTTATATATAAATCCTTATATATTGTACACATAGTTACGTAAAATAAGGGATAGCTAAGAAATAATGGGAAAGTTATAATTATAAATTTAAATGTGATTAAATTAGGATTCAAGAGATAAAGTTGTTAATAAAAGAGAAATATTTATAAAACCATATTTTTATAAAATTTTAAATAATAATTTATTTTATTATATAATTTTATTTGATTAAAAAAATACATGATAAATTTTTTTTGTTAATTTATTCTTAATGAATTTTAATAATTCTCAGTATTTAATATTAAAAATTAATGAAATTTAGATTTAATTATTAATTTGAACATAAACTAAATATGTGCCAGCAGTTGCGGTTAAACATAATATGTAAATAAAATAATTTGGTTATTAGTAATTTAATAATTTATATAATTTAATTTTTTTTATAAAGTAAAATTTAATTAAAAATTAAAATTATAATTATTGTATTCTATTAAATTTTATTTAAAACTAGGATTAGATACCCTATTATAAAAATTTAAAATTTTTACTAAAAAATTAATAGTTAAGTTCTTTAAATTTAAAAAATTTGGCGGTATTTTAGTCTTATTAGAGGAACCTGTTTTTTAATTGATAATCCACGATTTATTTTACTTATTTTTTAAATTCATATATCGCTGTCATGAATATATTTAAAAATTTATTTTCTTTAATTAATTTAATAATTTATGTTAAGTCAAGATGTGGTTTATAGATAAGAAAATAATGGGTTACAATAAATTTTATTTTTAGATTTTTATATGAAAATTTAAAATAAAAATGGATTTAATAGTAAATTTAATAATTTTATTAATATGAATATAGATCTAAAATATGTACATATTGCCCGTCATTCTTAGTAAAAATAAGACAAGTCGTAACAAAGTAAATGTACTGGAAAGTGTATTTAGAAAGAATTATAAATAAATATCTAAATTTTAAGTATTTCATTTACAATGATAAGATGTTATTAAGTTAACTTTATTTAATAGAAATTATTAATTTTATTTTATTTAAATTAAAATATTTTATAAAAGTAATTTAATTATTTATTGTTTTAGTATTTAGTAAAAATAAATTTGTAGATTTATAGTTTAATAGTATTGTATAAGAATTTTTTTAAATTTGGAAAAGAATTGAATTTTTAGTACCTTTTGTATCAGGGTTGATTAAAATTTTTAATTTAATTTTAAATTCTCAAAATATATAGAGTTAATTTTATTATTAATTTATTATTTTATAAATATTTAGAAAATAATTTTAGTTTTGAAATTTAATTCGTTATATAATATTTAGTTATTTAAGAATTAAATTTAATTTATAATTTTAAAAGTTTTATTTATAATATTAAATATAAATTTATTTTAAATTTAAATTATTTTAGGGATAAGCTTGAAATTTTTATATAATAATATATTTATTAAATAATTTTTAGGAATAGAAATTTTTATTTAAGTTTGTAAAAATTTATTATTTAAGTTTATTTAATTTATTATAAGTTATTTATTTTTAATATTAAATTTTATGAATTAATAATTTATTTATAGTAATAATGATTAAATTAGTATAATTAAATTATTTATAAATTATGAATTCGGCAAAAATTATTTTCATCTGTTTAACAAAAACATAGTATTAAGATTTATTTAATATAGAATCTGCTCAATGATTTAATTTAAATAGCTGCAGTATTTTGACTGTGCAAAGGTAGCATAATAATTAGTCTTTTAATTGGGGACTGGGATGAAAGATTTGATGAGAAATAAACTTTATTATTTATAAAATTAAAATTTTATTTTTAAGTAAAAAAGCTTAAATATTTTAAAGGGACGATAAGACCCTATAAAACTTTATAATTATTATTATTAAAATTTTTGGGTTATATAAATTTTGATATTTTTAATTATTTTATTGGGGTGATAAAAAAAATTATTTAACTTTTTTTAAAATTTTACATTAATTAATGATATTTTGAATTAAAATTTTTAATTATATGAAAAAGTTACTTTAGGGATAACAGCGTAATTAATTTTTTAAGTCCAAATTTAAAAATTAGTTTGCGACCTCGATGTTGAATTAAGATTAGTCTTAGGTGCAAAATTTTAAGTTATAGGTCTGTTCGACCTTTAAATTCTTACATGATTTGAGTTCAAACCGGTGTAAGCCAGGTTGGTTTCTATCTTTTAAAATTAAATTTATTTTAGTACGAAAGGATTAAATAATTAAATGATATTTTTATTAATGAATAAAATTAATTGGACTATTTTGGCAGATAATTGTGTTAAATTTAGAATTTAATTATATAATTTTAATTATAGATAGTAATTTATTATATATTAATTTTGTTAATTAATTTTTTAATTTTATTTTTAATAGTATTTATAAGTGTAGCTTTTTTTACTTTATTGGAACGTAAAGTTTTAGGTTATATTCAATTACGTAAAGGGCCTAATAAATTTTTAATTAAAGGAATTTTTCAACCTATAGGGGATGGTTTAAGGTTATTTTTTAAGGAAGTGAATTATCCTAATAACTTAAATTTTATTATATTTTTGGTTTCTCCTATTTTAGGTTTATTTATTTCTATTATTTTTTGATTTATTTATCCTTTTTTAGGATTTAATTATATTATGAGATTTGGATTAATTTTTATATTTTGTTGTTCTAGATTTATAGTTTATGTTTTTTTAATGATTAGTTGATCATCTAATTCTAATTATTCAGTTTTAGGAATAATTCGGTTTATTTCTCAGATAATTTCTTATGAAGTTAGAATAATACTTATTATTATAAATTTAATATTTATGATTAATGGTTTTAATTTAAGTGATTTTTATATTTATCAAATTAATATTAAATTTTTTTTTTTTCTTTTTTTTTTATTTGTTATATTAATAGTAAGATTTTTAGCAGAGATAAATCGATCTCCTTTTGATTTTTCTGAAGGGGAGTCTGAATTAGTTTCTGGGTTTAATATTGAGTTTAGTAGAATATCTTTTATTTTTATTTTTTTATCAGAATATATAAGAATTATGTTTATAGGAATATTATTATTTGAAATATTTTTTGGATTAATAATAAATAAATTTTATTTAAATTTTATAATTTTATTATTTATATTTTTAGTTATTTGATTACGGGGGTTTCTTCCTCGATTTCGTTATGATAAATTAATGTTTTTAATTTGAAAAATAATTTTGCCATTAACTTTATTTATATTTTTATTTAATTATTCTTTAAAGTTATTTAATTTATATCATTAATTTAAGTTAAGTTAATAGAACTTGATTCTAAATTTTATTTTCAAAATAAAAATTTTTATTTAAATTAATTAACTTTATTTAATTAATTAAATTAAATTAATTTATCTCATAATTTATAGATATAGAAATTTAAAATAAAATAAGAAAAATAAATTAAAGTAAATATTTGACCTATTTTAATAAATGGGTATTCTACTGGTTGTATACCAATTCAAGTTAAAATTAAAAATGTTATAATAAAAATTCAAAATATAATTTTATTTATTGGGTAAAATTTATTTGTTAAAAATTTTTTATTATTTAATAATGGTATTACAGATAAAATTAAGATAGATATTAATAAAGCTATTACTCCTCCTAGTTTATTAGGGATTGCTCGTAAAATAGAATAAGAGAATAAAAAGTATCATTCTGGTTGAATATGATTAGGAGTAATTATTGGATTTGCTATAATAAAATTATTATGATCATTTAATATATAAGGAAAAATTAATGTTAAAATAAAAAATAATCATATAAAAATAATTATTCCAATTAAATCTTTAATAATAAAATATGGAGAAAATATAATTTTATCAAAATTTCTATTAATTCCTAAAGGATTATTTGATCCTGTTAAATGTAAAAAAAATAAATGAATAAATGTAAATATAATAATAATAAATGGTAAAATAAAATGAATTGAAAAGAATCGTGTTAAAGTAGCATTATTAATTGAAAATCCTCCTCAAATTCAGATTACAATTGAATTTCCTAAATAAGGAATTGCAGATAATAAATTTGTAATAACAGTAGCTCCTCAAAATGATATTTGGCCTCAAGGTAAAACATATCCTACAAATGCTGTTATTATAGTAATTAGTAGTAGTATAACTCCAATAATTCAAGTTATTTTAAAATTAAAAGAATTTATATAAATTCCTCGTCTAATATGGATATAAATTATAATAAAAAATATAGAAGCTCCATTAGCATGGAAAGATCGAATTAGTCAACCAAAATTTACATTTCGGTGTATATTAATAATTCTTTGAAAAGCTAAATTTATATCAGTTTTATAATGAAAAGCTAAAAATAGTCCTGTTAAAATTTGATTAATTAAGCAAATTATTAGTAGTGATCCAAAGTTTCATATGAATCTAATATTAGATGGAGTAGGGAGATTAATTATAGGTATTAATAATTTTAAAAGATTTTTTTTCATTAAAATTTTTGTCGAATAGGTCCTTTATTAAGTTTTAATATTCAAATAATTAAAATTAATATAATAAATAAAATTATTATAATAAAATATATTATTAAATTATTGGGTATACTAAATATATTTATTATAAAAAAGTTATCTTCAAATAAATAATTATTATTAAATTTAAAATTTTCTATTAGTGTAAAAAGTTTGAATCAATAAAATATTATTAATATTAAAATTAATTTAATAATTTTATTTATATAATTTTTATTAATATTGATTTCATTAAAAGCAATTCTAGAAATGTATAGAAAAATAATTATTAATCCTCCAATATATAAAATAAAAATTAAAAATGAAATTCATGATGTTTTATTAATTAAATTAATTATTATAGTTAATATAATTGATTGAAATAGAATTGTTAAATTAGATTTTAATGGTGACTTTAAAGTAGTAAGAATAATAGATAAGATAAAATTTATTATTAAAATGATTTTAATTAATATTCAGTTTATATTTTATTTAAAATGTTAATTTTGGAAATTAATGATAATATATATTTATATTTATACTGATTTTTTTATTTTAAATAAATTTATAATTTTGATTTACAATATCAATGTTTTTATTTTAAACTATTAAAATGATAAGATTATTTATATTAATTATGTTATTTATAATATTTTCTGGAGTTTTATTTTATATTTTTAATTTTAATCATTTATTAATAATATTATTAGGATTAGAATATATGTTATTAATTTTATCTTTAATATTTTTAATAAATTTTATGATTTTTATTAAACAATATATTTTATTATTGATTTTTTTAATTTTTTGTATTAGAGAAAGAGTTTTAGGTTTAACTATTTTAATTATAATAGTTCGTATATATGGAAATGATTATTTGAAATCATTAATAATTCTACAATGTTAATAATTTTATTATTAATTTTTTTTGGTATGATTTTTATTAGCTTAAAGGTTAAAAGATGGTGAATTACCCAGAATTTTTTTTTTTTTTTTTTTTTTTTTATATATTTTAAGATTCCAATATCTAATTACTTTTTTAATATTAGTTATTTATTTGGAATGGATATATTTTCTTATTTAATATTTATATTAGGTTTATGAATTATTAGATTAGTATATTTAGCTAGAGTAAGAATTAAGTTTAATTATTATAAATATTTTAATATTTTAATATTTATTTTTGTATTAATTTTTTATTTTTGTTTTTTTAGAAGTAACTTTATTATATATTATATTTTTTATGAAGTTAATTTAATTCCTATTATTATTTTAATTTATGGGTGGGGATATCAATATGAGCGTTTTAAGGCTGGATTTTATCTATTTATTTATATAATTTTTTTTTCTTTACCTTTTTTTTCTTGCTTATTATATTTAAATAAAATTAATTTTATTTTTATATATTATTATGATTATTTTAATAATTTAAATTTTTTTTTTTTTTTTTTTTTAATAATAATTTTTTTAGTAAAAATGCCTTTATTTATATTTCATATTTGATTACCTAAAGCTCATGTTGAGGCTCCTATTGCTGGTTCAATAATTTTAGCTGGTATTATATTAAAATTAGGGGGTTTTGGAATTTATCATATTTTAATATTAATTTTTAAGGTTAATTTAAATTTGAATTATTATTTGATTTCTTTAAGATTATTTGGAATATTAATTTTGAGTTTAGTTTGTTTTTTTCAGAGAGATTTAAAAATTTTAATTGCTTATTCTTCAGTAGTTCATATAAGTTTAGTGATTATTGGATTATTGACTTTTAATAATTGGGGATTTTGTGGTTCATTAATTTTAATATTTGGTCATGGGTTATGTTCTTCTGGATTATTTTGTTTGAGTAATATTTGTTATATACGTTTTAAAAGTCGTAGTATATTTTTGAATAAAGGATTAATTAATATTTATTCTTTTTTATCTTTTTGATGATTTTTATTATGTTCTTCTAATATATCTTTTCCTCCATCTTTAAATTTGTTTGGTGAGTTAATATTATTAATTAGTTTAATAATTTGGTTAGATTTGTTATATATTTATTATTTAATTTTAATAATTTTGATATTTTTATATAGCTTGTATTTATATTTATATACTCAATATGGTAAATTATTTTTTAATATGAATTATTTAATTTTTATTAATTTAAGTGAGTATTTATTATTATTTTTGCATTGATTACCTTTAAATTTGATTTTTTTATTAATAGAATTATTTGTTTATTTAAATAGTTTAAAAAAAATATTAGTTTGTGGAATTAAAGATTATATTTTTATATTTAAATAATTAAATTTAATTATTATTATTATTTTTTTTTTTTTTTTTTTTTTTTTTTTTTTTTTTTTTTTTTTTTGTATTGGATTGTTTTTTATTTATTTTAATAAATTTTATTTTATTGAATATTTATTTTTTTTTTTAAATTCTTGTATTATTATATATGTAATTTTAATTGATTGAATATCTTTAATATTTATTTCTTTTGTTTTTTTAATTTCTTCTATAATTTTATTATATAGAATAGAATATATAAATTTTGATTTTAATAAGAGTCGGTTTTTAATATTAATAAATTTATTTATTATATTTATATTGTTATTAATTATTAGACCTAATATAATTAGAATTTTATTAGGTTGAGATGGATTAGGAATAATTTCTTTTTGTTTAGTTATTTATTATCAAAATAGGAAGTCTTATAGTTCTGGTTTTGTAACTGTTTTTTTAAATCGTATTGGTGATTTATTTATTATTCTTTCTTTGATTTGAATATTAAATTTTGGTTCTTGAAATTTTATTTTTTTAGATTATTATAAAAATTTAGATTATTTATTTTATATTAGTTTAATAATTATATTTGCAAGATTGACTAAGAGAGCTCAAATTCCTTTTTCTTCATGATTGCCTTTAGCAATAGCAGCTCCTACTCCAGTTTCATCGTTAGTTCATTCTTCTACTTTAGTAACTGCAGGGGTTTATTTAATAATTCGTTTTAATGAGATTTTTTTAGAGTTTTTTTTTTTTAATTATTTATTAGTTTTATCTTGTTTAACAATATTTATATCTGGTTTAAATGCTATTTTTGAGTTTGATTTGAAAAAAATTATTGCTTTTTCTACTTTAAGTCAAATAAGATTTATATTTATAATTTTATGTATAGGAAAAGTTGAAATATGTTTTTTTTATTTATTAATACATGCTTTATTTAAATCTATAATATTTTTAAGTGCTGGAGTTTTAATTTTAAATATAAATAATAATCAAGATATTCGTAAAATGGGGGGGTTAATTAATTATTTACCTTTCTGTAGTTTAATTTTTATTTTTACTTTAATGGCTTTATGTGGATTTCCTTTTTTTTGTAGTTTTTATTCTAAAGATTTAATTTTTGAATTTTTTTTGATATCTAATTTAAATTTTATTTTTTTTTTTTTTTTTTTAATTTCTTTTTTTTTAACTTTTTTTTATTCGATTCGTGTAATTTATTATTTATTATTAATAAATTTTTGTATATTGAATTATTTAATGATTATTAAATTTGAAAGAAATATTTTAATTTTGAGAATATTATTTATTAGATTTATTATGATATTTTTTGGATCTTTTTTTATATGGTTAATATTTTATAAGTTTGACTTAATTTTGTTAGAGGTTAAATTTAAGATTTTAAGAATTTTAGTTTTAATATTTGGGATTTGATTTTTTTTTGAGTTAAATAATTTTTTATTTTCTTTAAAATTTATATTTTCTTTTTTTAATATTTTTTTTTTTAGTTTAATATGAAATTTGTTATTTTTTAGGATTAATTTTTTTTTAAATAATTTTCTTTTTTTTGGTTTTTTTGGTCAAAAAGTGGTAGAAATTGGTTGGACTGAGTATAACCTGAATAGAGGTATTTTTTTCTTTTTTAAGAGTGTGATGATTTTCAATCAAAAATTTTTTTTAAATAGTTATAAGGTCTATACCTTATTGTTTTTTTTATGATTTTTAATTATTTTTATATTTAATTTTTAATTTAAATAGCTTAAAATTTAGAGTATCATATTGAAGATATGGGGATAATATTATTATTTTTAAATAAAATATTTATAATTTTTTATTATTTTATTAATTTTATATTGAAAATATAATGTTTTTTTTAAACTAATAAATAATTTTTTAAAGATTAAACATTTATGCTTTAAAAGATAGTTAGCAGCTTCTTTTTTTAAAAATCTTTTTAATTGGAATTTTTTTTCAATATTATTATTAACAGTAATAAACCTCTTTTTTTGGTTTCAATTAAAAATAAGGATATTTATTTATCTATTTATTAAGTCGAAATTAATATGTAATTTTTACTTCTTATTTAAAATTTAATAATTTTAAGATAAATTTTTTTTAATAATTTTTAAAAGCAAATTAAATGTTATTTATTTTAACTATTATCCTTTTTTATATTTTTCAATTTAATGATCCAAATTTTCATTCATAAAATAAAGTAGTAATTATAAATAATATAAATAATAAAAATAAGATATTAAAATTAATTATGTTGGAAATTTTAAAATTTATAATTATTGGTATAATAATTGAAATTTCAATATCAAAAATTAAGAAAATAATTGCAATTAAGTAAAAATTTAATGAGAAAGGAATTCGTGATTTATTAAATGGATCAAATCCACATTCAAATGGTGATGATTTATTGTAGTTAAATTTTATTTTTATATTAATTATTATTATTATTGAAAATAAAATTATTATGATTATTATAATAACTATTATAATTATTAAATTAATTATGATTATTTTATTTAGTATTTAAACTTTTTGATTGGAAATCAAATATACTTTATTATATTAATAAAATTTAATTATTTCATCAATAGAAAGTTATGTATAAAAATAATCAAATGATATCAATGAAATGCCAGTATCAAGCAGCTAATTCAAATCTAATATGATGAATATGTGAAAAGTGTATATTAATTATTCGTATTAAATTGGTGATTAAGAAAATAGTTCCGATTATAACATGAAGTCCATGAAATCCTGTTGCAATATAGAATGATGAACCAAAAACTGAATCTGAGAATGTAAAGTTTGCTTGTTTATATTCTAAAGCTTGAAGTAATAAAAAGTATAAACTTAAAATAATTGTTAAATTTATAAATTTAATTGATTTATTTTTTAGATTATTTAATATATAAAAGTGAGCGAGAGTAATTGTAAATCTAGATGTTAAAAGAATTACTGTATTTAATAATGGAATTAATAAAGGATTGAAAAAATTAATATTTTTAGGTGGTCAGTTTAATCCAATTTCAATTGAGGGGGCTAATGAATTATGTAAAAAATTTCAGAAGAATGAAATAAATAGAAATATTTCTGAAATAATAAATAAAATTATTCTTAATTTAATTAAGTTTATAATATGAAAATTATGATTTCCTTGAAAGGTTCTTTCTCGAATAATATCTCGTCATCATAAAATTGCAATAATAATTATTAATGTTAAATTTATTATTCTAATTAAATTAAATTTAAAATTTATAATTATGATATTTGAAATTATTAGATTAAAAGTATTTAAAGCTATTAAAATAGGTCAAGGACTTATATTTAAGATGAAATAAGGTTGATTAATTTTTATCATTATTCTCTAGAATAAAGTGATGTTAGAATTGAAAATACATATCTTTGAATAAAAGCTACACATAGTTCGAATATTATTATGAATATTTGAATTAAAATAATAATTAATATTAATGAATTGAAGTTTAATAAAGTTATTAATAAATGGCCTGCAATTAAATTTGCAGTTAATCGAATTGATAATGATAAGGGTCGGATTAGAATTCTTATTGTTTCAATTAATGTTATTAATGGAGAAAGATAAATTGGTGTATTTAAAGGAATTAGATGTGAAATTATATTTTTGGTATTTATAAAAATTGATGATAAAATATAAAATAATCAGAATGGTATTGCTATTGATATAGAAAAGATTATATGTCTTGATGATGAAAAAATATATGGAAACAATCTAATAAAATTATTTAATAAAATAAATATAAATAATGAAATAAATATGAATGATGGAGATTTAATATTTTTTGATTTATATAATATTAATATTTCTTTATTTAGGGTTTTTATTATGATTATAAAAATTATATTAATTCGATTTGGTATTGTTCATAGAAAATTTGGTATAATAATAATAATTATTATAGTTCTTAATCAATTTAAATTTAAATTTATAATTGTTGTTGAGGGATCAAAAATATTAAATAAATTTATTATAATTTTTTGTAATTTTTTTGTTAGTTAAGTTAATTTTATTTAATTTTAAAAAATTAAAGTAAGTAATAGTTAAGATTATTAAGAATATTAATATAAAAAATGTAAATAAGATAAATCAATTTATAGGTGCTATTTGTGGTATTAAAAAATATTTGGATTATAATTTTAATTTGACAAATTAATGTTATTATTTTAACTAATTTTTTCATTAGAAGTAATTGCTATTTTACTATGAATTGATTTAAGAGATCATTACTTGCTTTTCAGTCATCTAATGTTATTATTAGAAGTTTTTAATTCAATAAATAAATTTATTTAATGTAATTGATTCAATTTGAATTGGTATAAATCTATGATTAATTCCGCAAATTTCTGAACATTGTCCAAAAAATATACCTGGTCGATTAAGAAATAAATTGATTTGATTTATTCGTCCTGGAATAGCATCTATTTTAATTGCTAATCTTGGAATTGTTCATGAGTGAATAACATCGTCAGAGGAGATTAGTAATCGAATATTTAATTTAAATGGTAAAATGGTTTTATTATCTACTTCAATTAATCGAAATATTTCTTTATTTAAATTATTGATTATGTAGGATTCAAATTCAATATTTGAAAAATCTGAATATTCATATGATCAAAATCATTGATGTCCAAAAATTTTAATAGTTAAAATAGGTGATTTAATTTCATCTATTAAATATAATAGGTGTAATGAAGGTAAGGCAATAAAAATTAAAATAATAGGAGGAATAATAGTTCAAATTAATTCAATTAATTGATTTTCTAAGATTTTAATATTAATAAATTTATTTTTAATAATAAAAATTATTATATATGAAATTATGAATATAATTATTATAATAATAAAAATTGTATGATCATGAAAAAAGATTAATTGTTCTATTAATGGTGAATTTCTATTTTGAAAATTTAGTTTTATTCAAGATATAATTTCTAAAAAAAGATTAATCTTTATAGATGAATTTTAAGTTCATTACATTTTTTTTCTGTCATATTAGAAATTAATAATTAATGGTAATTCATAGTATGAGTGTTCTAATGGAGGTAAATTATGAATTCATTCAATAGAGTTATTAAGATTTAATTTGAAGATTGTTATTTTTTTTATAAATAATCTATTTCATATACAATAAATTAGAATAATAATTCTTATTGTTGAAATAATAGATCCAATAGATGAAATTATATTTCATAATAAAAAATTATTTGGATAATCTGTGTAACGTCGAGGTATACCATTTAATCCTAGAAAATGTTGGGGGAAAAATGTTAAGTTAACTCCAATGAATATTAAAATAAATTGAATTTTTAATATAAAATTGTTTATTGAAAATCCTGTGAAAATAGGAAATCAATGAATAAATCTTGCAATAATAGCAAATACAATTCCTATTGATAATACATAATGAAAATGGGCTACTACATAATATGTATCATGTAAGATGATATCAATTGAGGAGTTAGCTAAGATTACTCCTGTTAATCCTCCAATAGTAAATAAGAAAATAAATCCTAGTGATCAAATAGTAGATGGAGAAAGATTAATTTTTGATCCATAAATAGTAGCAAGTCAACTAAAAATTTTAATTCCGGTTGGAATGGCAATAATTATTGTAGCAGATGTGAAATAAGCTCGAGTATCTACATCTATTCCAATTGTAAATATATGATGTGCTCATACAATAAATCCTAATAAACCAATTGTTAATATTGCGTAAATTATTCTGATATTTCCGAATGTTTCATTTTTATTTCTTTCTTGACTAATAATATGTGAGATTAAGCCGAATCCTGGTAAAATTAAAATATATACTTCAGGGTGCCCAAAAAATCAGAATAAGTGTTGGTATAAAATTGGGTCTCCTCCTCCTGATGGGTCAAAAAAAGATGTATTTAAGTTTCGATCTGTTAATAATATTGTAATAGCACCAGCTAATACTGGTAATGATAAAATAAGAAGAATAGCTGTGATTAAAATTGATCAGGGGAAAAGTGGAATTTGATTAATTTTTATATTATTAGGTATTATATTTAAAATTGTACAAATAAAATTAATTGCTCCTAAAATTGAAGAAATTCCTGCTAGATGTAAAGAAAAAATAGTAAGATCTACAGAAATATTATTATGGGCAATGTTATTAGATAGGGGTGGATAAATTGTTCATCCTGTACCTGTTCCGTTATTAATTAAAAATCTTGAAATTATTATTATTAAAGAGGGAGGTAATAATCAAAATCTAATATTGTTTAATCGTGGAAATGATATATCAGGGCATCCTATTATTATAGGAATTAATCAATTTCCAAATCCTCCGATAACAATTGGTATAGTTATAAAGAAAATTATGATAAAAGCATGAATAGTAACAATTACGTTATATAATTGATTATTGTTAATAATTGAATTAATTTGTCTTAATTCTAATCGAATTAATATTCTAAGAGATGATCCAATTATTCCTGATCATATTCCAAAAATAAAGTATAAAGTTCCAATATCTTTATGATTAGTTGAGAAAATTCATTTTAT